TGCCCTATAAAGGATGTTATCCCATTTTCAAATTGGTTTATTCTGCAGCAGCAAATGCTAGTTTCAATATGGGTTCCGACGAGGCCAATTTAGTAATTCGTAAAGCTGAGGTTAACGAGGGTACTGCCGCGAAGAAATTAAAACCACGGGCTCGAGGACGTAGTTATGCGATAAAAAAAGCTACCTGTCATATAACTATTGTAGTGCAAGATAGATCTTTAGATGAATATGAAGAGATATCTTTCTATTCGTTAAAAAACCCTAGATGGAAAACGACAACTATGGTATATGATGATGCGTATAATAGTGAGGTAGTATGGGACAAAAAATAAATCCACTTGGTTTCCGACTTGGTACAACCCAAAGCCATCATTCCCTTTGGTTTGCACAACCAAAAAATTATTCTGAGGGTCTACAAGAAGATCAAAAAATAAGAGATTTTATCAAAAATTATGTTCAAAAGCATATGAGAATATCCTCCGGTGCCGAGGGAATTGCCCGCATAGAGATTCAAAAAAGAATCGATTTGATCCAGGTCATAATCTTTATGGGGTTCCCGAAGTTATTAATCGAAAGTAGACCGCGAGGAATCGAAGAATTACAGATGAATCTACAAAACGAATTTCATTATGTGAACCGAAAACTTAACATTGCTATCACAAGAATTGCAAAACCTTATGGAAATCCTAATATTCTTGCAGAATTTATAGCCGGGCAATTAAAGAATAGAGTTTCATTTCGAAAAGCAATGAAAAAGGCTATTGAATTGACTGAACAAGCAGATACAAAAGGAATTCAAGTACAAATTGCAGGGCGTATCGACGGAAAAGAAATTGCACGTGTCGAATGGATCAGAGAAGGTCGGGTTCCCCTACAAACCATTCGCGCTAAAATTGATTATTGTTCCTATACAGTTCGGACTATCTATGGGGTATTAGGCATCAAAATTTGGATTTTTATAGACAAGGGAGAGGAATAACAAAACTTTCATTGTTTTTCCGTCGATAGAACAAAAAGGGGGAAACTCATTCATTCGTTTTCTGGCCAATCAAACAAATTCCGAATTCTTTAATTCTATAGGGTTGAATAAAAATTAGATTGACCTTTTGTTTTGATATAATTGCTATGCTTAGTGTGTGACTCGTTGGTTTTAGGGGGTTGGGATTAAAAAAAGACCGGCCCAGTAGTATGAAAACCAACCCATCGCTTCATATTATCTGGATCTAAAGAACCTGTCAAGATATGCCAAATCGGTCATATCTTTGTAGCAACTGACATTTTTTTACAATTAAACTTTAATGAATTCTAAGTTTAAAACAAAATACAGAACAAGAGTGTGGATAAATGGAAGGGTGAGAGAAAGAAAGAAAAAAATATCAATGATATAGAATTCCAATATGTAAGGTCTATGAGTCCTCTCATAACAGTGTAATAAAGCATCAATACTAATTGATTCATCCATAATGAAATAGTAAATGAATCCTTCTTATAGATTATAGAAGAAAAAACTCAAGAGCTTCGAGCCAATAAAGACTAAGAAGATTGACTCAAGGATAAATTGGATTAGAAGCTTCGTTGTAAAATTCTGACCTAACCATTTAGTACGAAGTGGTGGGGACGAAGGAACCTGTGAATGCAAAAGATTGTATTCAACAAATGAATCTTAATGATTCACTTGTTGGGATGGCGAAATGAACCGGAAATCAATTCATCTATTCGGAGAAATGACGAACAAGTGCTAGGACTGAAATAGAGATTGCAAGAGTCAACATTCGCCCGCGATAATTTTTTTTTTGAATTTGAATTGGTATGGTAAACCTGGATAAAAGACAAAAGAAAATAAAGATTTAATAGGACGTTCCAAAAAAAAAAAATGATTTTTTATCCAATTTTTCTAAAAATGTTCTAATATCTATGCAAATTAATTGCAAGTCCATTTTGAATCCTTTTATTCGCGAGGAGCTGGATGAGAAGAAACTCTCACGTCCAGTTCTGTAGTAGAGATGGACTTCCGAAACAACCATCAATTATAACCCAAAAAGAACTAGATTCCGTAAACAACATAGAGGACGAATGAAGGGAATATCTTATCGAGGTAATCATATTTGTTTCGGTAAATATGCTCTTCAGGCGCTTGAGCCTGCTTGGATCACATCTAGACAAATCGAAGCGGGTCGACGAGCAATGACACGAAATGCACGCCGTGGTGGAAAAATATGGGTCCGTATATTTCCAGACAAACCAGTTACAATAAGACCCGCCGAAACACGTATGGGCTCGGGGAAAGGATCCCCTGAATATTGGGTAGCTGTTGTTAAACCGGGGCGAATACTATATGAAATGGGCGGAGTAACTGAAAATATAGCTAGAAGGGCGATTTTAATAGCAGCATCAAAAATGCCTATACAAACTCAATTTATTATTTCGGGATAAAAATTTAGAACCAACACAAATGAGTCTTGGGAATGAAAGAAAACCGCGGGTTTCTTTTTTTTGACAAACAATATTTCTTTTATTTTCTTCATCCTTTGCAGTGGAAGAATAGACTCAAAACTTCATATGATTCAACCTCAGACCCATTTAAATGTAGCGGATAACAGCGGGGCTCGAAAATTGATGTGTATTCGAATCCTAGGAGCTAGTAATCGCCGATATGCTCATATTGGTGACGTTATTGTTGCTGTGATCAAAGAAGCAGTACCAAACATGCCCCTAGAAAAATCAGAAGTAGTAAGAGCTGTAATTGTTCGTACCTGTAAAGAACTTAAACGTGACAGCGGTATGATAATACGATATGATGACAATGCTGCAGTTGTGATTGATCAAGAAGGAAATCCAAAAGGAACTCGAATTTTTGGTGCAATCCCCCGCGAATTGAGACAATTCAATTTTACTAAAATAGTTTCATTAGCTCCCGAGGTATTATAAAATGGGAGCCTTATATCTTTGGGATCTTTGAAAAGAAATAGATTAAGAACTAGATTAATTCGTAGATTATGTCTCACGCATATACCTTGAAAAATTCATATTCATAAACCAATAAAAAAACATGTTAATTAGATCCAATTTTGAGGCACCAAAAATTTTACTTCATCATGGGTAGAGACACTATTGCTGAGATAATAACCTCTATACGAAATGCGGATATGGATAGAAAAAGAGTTGTTCGCATAGCATCTACTAATATTACCGAAAATATTGTTAAAATACTTTTCCGAGAAGGTTTTCTCGAAAACGTCAGAAAACATCGAGAAAAAAACAAAAATTTTTTGGTTTTAACCCTGCGACATAATAGAAGGAATAGGAAAAGACCCCATACCTGTAGAAATTTTTTAAATTTAAAACGGATCAGCCGACCCGGTCTACGAATCTATTCTAACTCTCAACGAATTCCTAGAATTTTAGGTGGAATGGGGATTGTAATTCTTTCTACTTCTCTAGGTATAATGACAGACCGGGAGGCTCGACTAGAAAGAATCGGCGGAGAAATTTTATGTTATATATGGTAATCCTTTTAATATCCAAATGGGATCCGAAACCTCGTCCTATTTGTAAAAAAAAAAAAAGAAAGGGGTGAGTTGTCTAATATCGTTTCTCCTACATTAGTTGATACTTCAAGGGGGCTTTACCTGAAATGAAAGAACAAAAATGGATTCATGAGGGTTTAATTACCGAATCGCTTCCCAATGGCATGTTCCGGGTTCGGTTAGATAATGAAGATCTGATTATAGGTTATGTTTCAGGAAAGATCCGACGTAGTTTTATACGGATACTGCCAGGAGATAAAGTCAAAATTGAAGTAAGTCGTTATGATTCAACTAGAGGACGTATAATTTATCGACTCCGAAACAAGGATTCGAAAGATTAGGTGGTTTTTATTCAATACGATTCGAGATGAAAAATTGCAAGAAACTTATTTTCTACCAAGAAGTAGATTCAGAATTAAGATAAGGAATGAAAAATATGAAAATAAGAGCTTCCGTCCGTAAAATTTGTGAAAAATGTCGACTAATCCGCAGACGGGGGCGCATTAGAGTAATTTGCTCTAACCCGAGACATAAACAAAGACAAGGATAATCAGACTCACCAAAGGAATAAACGTACAAATAAAGAATCTGTTTTGACATCAAATGGATATATTCCATATATTTCTGACTCATATTTATGAGATGCTACAATATGGCAAAAGCTATACCGAGAATTGGTTCACGTAAAAATGTACGTATTGGTTCACGTAAAAGTGCACGTAGAATACCAAAGGGAGTTATTCATGTTCAAGCAAGTTTCAATAATACTATTGTCACCGTTACAGATGTACGGGGTCGGGTCGTTTCCTGGTCCTCGTCCGGTACTTGTGGATTCAAGGGTACGAGAAGGGGGACGCCCTTTGCCGCTCAAACTGCAGCGGCAAATGCTATTCGTACAGTAGTAGATCAAGGTATGCAACGAGCCGAAGTCATGATAAAAGGTCCCGGTCTCGGAAGAGACGCCGCATTACGAGCTATTCGTAGAAGTGGTATACTATTAACTTTTGTGCGGGATGTAACCCCCATGCCACATAATGGCTGTAGACCCCCCAAAAAAAGACGTGTGTAGAAATGAAGAGTGAAGAAATTTCAAGAGAAACAAGAGAAATAAATAATTCAATCAAATAAAATATTATTACTATGGTTCGAGAGAAAGTAACAGTATCTACTCGGACGCTGCAGTGGAAGTGTGTTGAATCCAGAACAGACAGTAAACGTCTTTATTACGGGCGCTTTATTCTGTCTCCACTTATGAAAGGACAGGCCGACACAATAGGCATTGCAATGAGAAGAGTTTTGCTTGGAGAAATAGAAGGAACATGTATCACACGCGTAAAATCTGAGAATGTCCCGCATGAATATTCGACTATAACGGGTATTCAAGAATCGGTCCACGAAATTCTAATGAATTTGAAAGAAATTGTATTGAGAAGTAATCTATATGGAACTTGTGGCGCGTCGATTTGCGCCATG